TTTTGCGCTATTTGGTGGTGGTCCCGCGTATGGGGTCAAATTTATACAGAAGATATTTTTCAATCTCATCGATCTCATAAGTATCATACCAAATCCCATCAATCGAATCACTTTTTCGAGAAATACGAGACATCTAAGTCATACAAGTAAAGAGATCTATTCATGGATAAGAAAAGGACAAAGGTTTCAGACTCATGATGAAATAGAATCCTGGATCGAGACCTGTGATTGGTTTTTGGATAAAGAGAGAGTTTACTCGTTTCATTTCTCCACCTTAAGGCCAGAAAAAGGGATTGATCAAATTCTATGGAGTCTGACTCATATTGATCATTTAGTAAAGAGTGACTATGGTTATCAAATGTTTGAACAAGCGGGAGCAATTTACTTACGATACGTAGTTGACATTCATCAAAAGGATCTAATGAATTATGAGTTCAATACATCCTGTTTAGCAGAAAGACGGATATTCCTTGCTCATTATCAGACAATCACTTATTCACAAACCTCGTGTGGGGTTAATAGTTTTCATTTCCCATCTCATGGAAAACCAAAACCCTTTTCGTTCCGCCTAGCCCTATCCCCCTCTAGGGGTATTTTAGTGATAGGTCCTATAGGAACTGGACGATCCTATTTGGTCAAATCCCTAGCGACAAACTCCTATCTTCCTTTCATTACGGTATTTCTGAACAAGCTGGATTTGAAAATAGTTATTGATGATCTCGATCCTGAGGACTATACGGAAGCGCTTGATGATGTGGATATTGATGATGATAGCGATCCTGCTAAGGACTATATGGATGCGCTTAAAGATGTGGACGATATTGATGATCGTGACTCTTTTTATTCGAACTTGGACTCGGACCCGGAGCTGAGGGAGGAGTATACGGTGGATGATGAGATACTTAGGTATATTATCGAGTTGGAAATAGACCTAGCTTCTATCCACTTGCAATTCGAATTGGCAAGAACAATGTCTCCTTGCATAGTATGGATTCCAAACATTCATGATCTGTATGTGGATGAGTCGGAGTCCCTCGGTTTATTATTGAACTATCTCTCCGGGAATTGTGAAAGACGGTCCACTAGAGATATTCTTGTTATTGCTTCGACTCATATTCCCCAAAAAGTGGATCCCGCTCTAATAGCTCCGAATAAATTAAATACATGCATTAAGATACGAAGGCTTCTTATTCCACAACAACGAAAGCACGTTTTCACCCTTTCATATACTAGGGGATTTCACTTGGAAAAGAAAATGTTCCATACTAATGGATTCGGGTCCATAGCCATGGGTTACAATGCACGAGATCTTGTAGCAATTACCAATGAGGCCCTATCGATTAGTATTACACAGAAGAAATCAATTATAGACACGAATACAATTCGATTCGCTCTTCATAGACAAACTTGGGAGTTGCGAGCCCATGTAAGACCGGTTCCGGATCATGGGATCCTTTTCTATCAGATAGGAAGGGCTGTTGCACAAAATGTACTTATAAATAATTGCTGCCTTATAGATCCTATATCTATCTATATGAAGAAGCAATCATGTTACGAAGGGGATCCTTATTTGTACAAATGGTTCTTCGAACTTGGAACGAACATGAAGAAATTAACGATACTTCTTTCTCTTTTGAGTTGTTCTGCCGGATCGATCGCTCAAGATCTTTGGTCTCTACCCGGACCCGATGAAAAAAATTGGATCACTTCTTATAGACTCGTTGAGACGGATTCTGATCTAGTTGATGGCCTATTAGAAGTAGTAGAAGGCGCTCTGGTGGGATCCTCGCTTCTTCGGCCCGAACCAAGGAATCCCTTAGAGATGGTGGAAAATGGATCTCGTTCTATCTTTGATCGTAGATTTCTCTATGAATCGGAGTTTAAAGAATGGGCAGAAGGCACCGACCCGCAACAGTTAGCGGAGGATGTAGTCGATCACATAGTTTGGGCTCCTAGAATATGGCAATCTTGGGGCTTTCTATTTGATTGGATCGAAAGGCCCAATGAATTGGAATTTCCCTATTGGGCCAGGTCATTTCGGGGCAAGCCGATCATTTCTGATGAAGTTAATGATGAATATTTTGATTATGCATTTTATGGTGAAGGGGATGATGGATATGATGAAGAGGAGGAGCTTCAAGAGAATGATTGGGAGTTCTTGCAGAGTGAAACCGTGGAGTACCCGGGACGAGATAGATCTTCCAAAGAACAAGTCTTTTTTAGAAAAGGCCAATTCATTTGGGACCCTGGAGATCCACTCTTTTACATATTCAACGATGAGCTCTCTGTCTTTCTGTTTTCACATCGAGAATTCTTTACAGATGAAGAGATGTCAAAGGGGCTTCTTCTGACTTCCCAAAGGGAGACTCTATATAAACGCGGGTTTAGCAAGAAACCGAAAGAAAAGTACTTCGAATTTTTTATTAATCGCCAGAGACGGAGACGGCTTAGAACCATTAGTTCATTATATAATAGATCTTTCCGTTCTAATATTCAATCC